GCTAGCGTAGCTTAATAAAAGCATAACACTGAAGATGTTAAGATGAGCCCTAGAAAGCTCCGCAAGCACAAAGGCTTGGTCCTGACTTTATTATCAACTTTAGCTAAACTTACACATGCAAGTATCCGCATACCCGTGAGAATGCCCCACAGTCCCCTGCCCGGGGACAAGGAGCTGGTATCAGGCACATTCTATTTGAGCCCATGACACCTTGCTTAGCCACACCCTCAAGGGAACTCAGCAGTGATAAACATTAAGCCATAAGTGAAAACTTGACTTAGTTAACGCTAAGAGGGCCGGTAAAACTCGTGCCAGCCACCGCGGTTATACGAGAGGCCCAAGTTGACAAATCCCGGCGTAAAGAGTGGTTAAGAAAAATTTAAAACTAAAGCCGAATGCCCTCAAAGCTGTTATACGCACCCGAAGGTAAGAAGCCCAATCACGAAAGTGGCTTTACGTTTCCTGAACCCACGAAAGCTATGAAACAAACTGGGATTAGATACCCCACTATGCCTAGCCTTAAACATCGATGGTAACTTACACCTGCCATCCGCCTGGGAACTACGAGCATTAGCTTGAAACCCAAAGGACTTGGCGGTGCTTTAGATCCACCTAGAGGAGCCTGTTCTAGAACCGATAACCCCCGTTCAACCTCACCTTTCCTTGTTTATCCCGCCTATATACCACCGTCGTCAGCTTACCCTGTGAAGGTCTAATAGTAAGCAAAATTGGCATAACCCAAAACGTCAGGTCGAGGTGTAGCGTATGGAAAGGGAAGAAATGGGCTACATTCCCTTGCACAGGGAATACGAACGATAAACTGAAATGTTTTTCCAAAGGAGGATTTAGCAGTAAGTAGAAAATAGAGTGTTCTACTGAAAATGGCCCTGAAGCGCGCACACACCGCCCGTCACTCTCCCCAAGCCCAAGAACTTTAGTAATTAAAACCATACAATCGCAAAGGGGAGGCAAGTCGTAACATGGTAAGTGTACCGGAAGGTGCACTTGGTTAAATCAGAGTATAGCTAAGACAGAAAAGCATCTCCCTTACACTGAGAAGTCATCCGTGCAAATCGGATTACCCTGACGCCCAATAGCTAGCCCCCCGACCAAAAACAATTAACCGCCATTAATAACCCCAAACACACTAGTGTTAAACTAAACAAAACATTTTCCCACCTCAGTACGGGCGACGGAAGAGGAACAGACGGCGCAATAGAGAAAGTACCGCAAGGGAACGCTGAAAGAGAAATGAAATAACCCAGTAAAGCCCTAAGAAGCAGAGATTTTAACTCGTACCTTTTGCATCATGATTTAGCTAGTAATACCCGGGCAAAGAGAACTTTAGTCTGACCCCCCGAAACTAAGTGAGCTACTCCAAGGCAGCCTATAAATAGGGCACACCCGTCTCTGTGGCAAAAGAGTGGGAAGAACTTTGAGTAGAGGTGACAGACCTACCGAACTTAGTTATAGCTGGTTGTCTGAGAAATGAATAGGAGTTCAGCCTCGCGGCTTCTTCACTCACCCCTGTCCTACTCCCTACAGACCTTTTGAGAAACCGCGAGAGTTAGTCAAAGGGGGTACAGCCCCTTTGAAAAAGATACAACTTTCCCAGGTGGGTAAAGATCATAGTAACTTAAAGTAAAATGCTTTGGTGGGCCTAAAAGCAGCCATCCCCTTAGAAAGCGTTAAAGCTCAGGCATATCATTTACCTCATTATTCTGATAATTTATCTTAACCCCCTAATTTTACCAGACCGTCCCATGCAACCATGGGAGTGACCATGCTAATATGAGTAATAAGAGGGCCAGACCCTCTCCCTGCACACGTGTAAATCGGAACAGACCAACCACCGAACCCTAACGGCCCCAAATAAAGAGGGTAATGAACGACAAACCAAACAACAAGAAGAGTCTTCAACTTTTGACCGTTAACCCCACACTGGTGTGCCCCCCGGGAAAGACTAAAAGAAAAAGAAGGAACTCGGCAAACACATGAAGCCTCGCCTGTTTACCAAAAACATCGCCTCTTGCAAATAAAGAATAAGAGGTCCCGCCTGCCCTGTGACTATAAGTTTAACGGCCGCGGTATTTTGACCGTGCGAAGGTAGCGCAATCACTTGTCTTTTAAATGAAGACCTGTATGAATGGCATAACGAGGGCTTAGCTGTCTCCTTTTTCAAGTCAATGAAATTGATCCCCCCGTGCAGAAGCGGGGATAAAACCATAAGACGAGAAGACCCTGTGGAGCTTTAGACACCAAGGTAAATCATGTTAATCATCCCAAAACAAAGGGCCAAACCAAATGAAAATTACCCCCATGTCTTTGGTTGGGGCGACCGCGGGGAAACACAAAACCCCCATGTGGAATGGGACTACTCCCTCCTACAACCCAGAGCCTCCGCTCTAATGAACAGAATTTCTGACCAGCAAGATCCGGCAACGCCGATCAACGAACCGAGTTACCCCAGGGATAACAGCGCAATCCCCTTTTAGAGTCCATATCGACAAGGGGGTTTACGACCTCGATGTTGGATCAGGACATCCTAATGGTGCAGCCGCTATTAAGGGTTCGTTTGTTCAACGATTAAAGTCCTACGTGATCTGAGTTCAGACCGGAGTAATCCAGGTCAGTTTCTATCTATGCTATGATTTTTTCTAGTACGAAAGGACCGAAAAAAAGAGGCCCATGCTTCAAGTATGCCTCACCCCCACCTAATGAAGACAACTAAAATAGGCAAGAGGGCATGCCCCCCTTTGCCTGAGATTAAGGCATGTTAAGGTGGCAGAGCCCGGTTACTGCAAAAGACCTAAGCCCTTTCTACAGAGGTTCAAATCCTCTCCCTAACTATGATCTCAACACTCATCACCCACATCATCAATCCCCTAGCCTTCATTGTACCTATCCTCCTAGCTGTTGCCTTCCTAACCCTTCTCGAACGGAAAGTTCTGGGCTACATACAATTACGAAAAGGCCCAAACATTGTAGGCCCATACGGCCTCCTTCAACCCATCGCCGATGGGGTAAAACTATTTATTAAGGAACCGGTCCGCCCCTCAACCTCCTCCCCAATTCTATTTATTTTAACGCCTATATTAGCCCTAACCCTGGCCCTCACATTATGAGCCCCTATACCTCTGCCCCATCCCGTTACAGACCTCAACCTGGGCATCCTTTTCATCCTAGCCTTATCTAGCCTTGCTGTATACTCAATTCTAGGCTCAGGGTGAGCATCAAATTCTAAGTATGCCCTCATTGGGGCCCTACGGGCCGTAGCCCAAACTATTTCATATGAAGTTAGCCTCGGACTAATCCTCTTAAATGCCATTATTTTCACAGGGGGTTTTACTCTTCAAACCTTTAACGTAGCCCAAGAAAGCGTCTGATTAATTTTACCAGCCTGACCCCTAGCTGCCATATGATATATTTCAACCCTGGCCGAAACTAACCGCGCCCCTTTCGATTTAACTGAGGGCGAGTCTGAACTAGTCTCAGGCTTTAATGTAGAGTACGCAGGAGGGCCCTTTGCCCTCTTTTTCCTGGCAGAATATGCCAACATTTTACTTATAAATACACTTTCGGCCACACTTTTCCTAGGGGCCTCCCACATTCCTACGATTCCGGAACTAACTACCATTAACCTAATGACCAAAGCTGCCCTCCTCTCAGTCATTTTCCTTTGAGTTCGAGCATCCTACCCCCGATTTCGCTATGACCAGCTCATGCATTTAATTTGAAAAAACTTTCTACCCCTTACACTAGCCTTAGTCATTTGACACTTGGCCCTTCCTATTGCATTTGCAGGTCTACCGCCTATGCTCTAGCCCCGGAGTTGTGCCTGAAGTTAAGGACCACTTTGATAGAGTGAATTATGGGGGTTAAAGTCCCCCCGACTCCTTAGAAAGAAGGGGTTTGAACCCTACCCGGAGAGATCAAAACTCTCAGTGCTTCCACTACACCACTTTCTAGTAAAGTCAGCTAATTAAGCTTTTGGGCCCATACCCCAAACATGTTGGTTAAACCCCTTCCTTTACTAATGAACCCGTACATCTTAGCCACCTTACTATTTGGTTTAGGCCTGGGAACCACAATTACATTTGCAAGCTCCCACTGACTCCTTGCCTGAATAGGACTTGAAATAAATACCCTAGCCATCATCCCCATTATGGCCCACCTCCACCACCCACGGGCAGTAGAAGCCACCACCAAGTATTTTCTCACCCAAGCCACTGCAGCTGCTATACTTCTTTTTGCTAGCACTACTAACGCCTGGCTCACAGGACAATGAGATATTCAACAAATAACACACCCCCTCCCCGTTACTATAATTACCCTCGCCCTAGCACTAAAAATTGGGCTTGCCCCCGTACACTCCTGACTTCCAGAAGTGCTTCAAGGATTGGATCTCACCACAGGCTTAATCCTATCAACCTGACAAAAACTTGCCCCTTTTGCCCTTCTCCTTCAAATTTACCCCGCAAACTCAGCCCTCCTTATTATCCTAGGCCTGTTATCAACACTAGTGGGAGGCTGAGGGGGCCTAAACCAAACCCAGCTCCGAAAAATCCTTGCCTATTCCTCCATCGCCCACCTTGGTTGAATAATCCTCATCTTACAATTTTCCCCCTCCCTGACCCTTCTAGCTCTCTTTACATATCTCATCATGACATTCTCAACATTCCTTGTATTTAAACTTAATAAATCAACCAATATTAATTCCCTCGCCATCTCTTGAGCTAAAACACCCGCACTTACTTCTCTAACCCCCCTCATCTTGCTATCATTAGGTGGCCTCCCACCACTGACAGGCTTTATGCCAAAATGACTAATTCTGCAAGAACTCACTAAACAAGAACTCCCCGCCACAGCAACTTTAGCAGCACTAACCGCCCTCCTTAGCCTTTACTTCTACCTACGACTCTCCTACGCCATAACATTGACTATGTCCCCCAATAACCTTGCTGGTACTACACCCTGACGTCTCCCGTCTACTCAACTCACGCTTCCTCTCGCTGCTACAACCACATTAACCCTAGCCCTCCTCCCCCTCACCCCAGCCATTACTGCAACACTCACTCTTTAAGGAACTTAGGTTAGCACAAGACCAAGGGCCTTCAAAGCCCTAAGCGGGAGTGAAAACCTCCTAGTCCCTGATTAAGGCTTGCGGGACATTACCCCACATCTCCTGCATGCAAAACAGACACTTTAATTAAGCTAAAGCCTTACTAGACGAGTAGGCCTCGATCCTACAAACTCTTAGTTAACAGCTAAGCGCCCAAACCAGCGAGCATTCGTCTAGCTTTCCCCGCCTGTCCGATGACAAAAGGCGGGGAAAGCCCCGGCAGGCGTTAGCCTACTTCTTTAGATTTGCAATCTAATATGTTGAACACCTCGGGGCTTGGTAAGAAGAGGACTTAAACCTCTGTACATGGGGCTACAATCCACCGCTTAAAGCTCAGCCATCCTACCTGTGGCAATCACACGTTGATTTTTCTCGACCAATCACAAAGATATCGGCACCCTCTATTTAGTATTTGGTGCTTGAGCCGGAATAGTGGGCACAGCCCTGAGCCTGCTAATTCGTGCAGAACTAAGCCAACCGGGCGCTCTTCTGGGAGACGACCAGATCTACAATGTAATTGTTACGGCACATGCATTTGTAATAATTTTCTTTATAGTAATGCCCATTATAATTGGAGGCTTTGGCAACTGACTTGTGCCCCTAATGATCGGCGCCCCCGACATGGCATTCCCTCGAATAAACAACATAAGTTTTTGACTCCTCCCCCCTTCCTTCCTTCTCCTACTTGCCTCTTCCGGTGTCGAAGCCGGAGCTGGCACTGGGTGGACTGTTTACCCCCCTCTTGCCGGCAACCTAGCCCATGCAGGAGCATCAGTTGACCTAACCATCTTCTCTCTTCATCTTGCTGGTGTTTCCTCTATTCTAGGGGCAATCAATTTTATTACCACAATTATTAATATAAAACCCCCAGCCATCTCCCAGTACCAAACACCCCTCTTTGTCTGATCCGTTCTAATTACTGCTGTCCTGCTCCTTCTATCACTTCCGGTACTCGCTGCGGGCATTACAATGCTCCTTACGGACCGAAACCTTAATACCACCTTCTTCGACCCCGCAGGAGGAGGAGACCCCATTCTCTACCAGCACTTATTCTGGTTCTTTGGACACCCAGAGGTTTATATTCTCATCCTCCCTGGATTCGGGATAATTTCACATATTGTCGCCTATTACTCCGGGAAAAAAGAGCCCTTTGGTTATATGGGTATGGTTTGAGCCATGATAGCAATTGGCCTTTTAGGATTTATCGTCTGAGCCCACCACATATTCACTGTCGGTATGGATGTGGACACACGTGCCTACTTTACATCTGCAACAATGATTATTGCAATTCCAACCGGTGTAAAAGTCTTTAGTTGACTTGCAACACTGCACGGAGCCTCCATCAAATGAGAAACACCCCTCCTATGGGCCCTTGGCTTTATTTTCCTTTTTACAGTAGGAGGTCTAACCGGTATCGTACTTGCCAACTCCTCCCTAGACATTGTCCTGCATGACACATACTACGTAGTTGCCCACTTCCACTATGTCCTCTCAATAGGAGCCGTATTTGCCATTGTTGCAGCATTCGTCCACTGATTCCCCTTGTTCTCAGGATATACCCTCCACAGCACCTGAACAAAAATCCACTTCGGAATTATATTTATCGGCGTCAATCTTACTTTCTTCCCCCAACATTTCCTAGGCCTGGCAGGCATGCCTCGGCGATACTCAGACTACCCTGATGCCTACACTCTTTGAAACACCGTTTCCTCTATTGGCTCCCTAATTTCACTCGTTGCAGTAATCATATTCTTATTTATTATTTGAGAAGCGTTTGCTGCAAAACGGGAAGTTTTAGCTGTAGAATTAACCACAACAAACGTTGAATGACTTCACGGCTGCCCTCCTCCCTACCACACATTTGAAGAACCTGCATTTGTTCAAGTTCAATCAAACTAACGAGAAAGGGAGGAGTCGAACCCCCATGTGTTGGTTTCAAGCCAACCACATAACCGCTCTGTCACTTTCTTCATAAGACACTAGTAAAGTAGTTATTACACTGCCTTGTCAAGGCAAAATCGTGGGTTAAAACCCCGCGTGTCTTATCCCCTTAATGGCACATCCCTCACAGCTAGGTTTCCAAGATGCAGCTTCACCTGTTATAGAAGAACTCCTTCATTTTCACGACCACGCCCTGATGATCGTCTTTCTAATTAGCACACTAGTACTTTACATTATTGTGGCAATGGTATCCACCAAATTAACAAATAAATATATTCTGGACTCCCAAGAAATTGAAATTATCTGAACCATTCTTCCTGCAATTATTTTAATTCTAATTGCCCTCCCTTCCCTTCGCATCCTCTACCTAATGGACGAAATTAATGACCCTCACTTAACAATCAAGGCCATGGGCCACCAATGATACTGAAGCTACGAGTACACCGACTACGAGGACCTTGGGTTTGACTCCTACATAATCCCCACTCAAGACCTAGCCCCTGGCCAATTTCGCCTCCTTGAAGCAGACCACCGAATGGTTGTCCCAGTAGAATCCCCGATCCGAGTACTAGTGTCTGCTGAAGATGTTCTTCACTCATGAGCAGTGCCCGCCCTCGGCGTAAAAATGGATGCAGTCCCCGGACGCCTGAACCAAACAGCCTTTATCGCATCTCGCCCCGGAGTTTTCTATGGGCAATGCTCTGAAATTTGTGGAGCGAACCACAGTTTTATACCCATTGTAGTTGAAGCCGTCCCACTAGAACACTTCGAAAACTGATCATCTCTCATACTTGAAGACGCCTCGCTAAGAAGCTAAACAGGGTATAGCGTTAGCCTTTTAAGCTAAAGATTGGTGGTCCCCAACCACCCCTAGCGACATGCCCCAACTCAACCCCGCACCTTGATTTGCCATTCTAGTCTTTTCGTGACTAATTTTCCTAACCGTCCTTCCTCCAAAAGTCCTAGCACACACTTTCCCTAATGAACCCTCACTCCAAAGCACTGAGACCCCTAAAACAGAGCCCTGAAACTGACCATGACACTAAGCTTTTTTGACCAATTTATGAGCCCCACGTACCTAGGCATCCCTCTAATTGCCCTAGCCCTCAGCCTCCCATGAGTACTCTTCCCCACCCCCTCCTCCCGATGACTAAATAATCGCCTTTTAACCCTTCAGGGCTGATTTATAAATCGATTTACCCAACAACTCCTCCTACCCCTCAACCCCGGAGGCCATAAATGGGCTGTCTTATTTACATCCCTAATATTATTCCTCATCACTCTTAACATACTTGGCCTCCTCCCATACACTTTTACACCCACCACTCAACTATCCCTCAACATAGGCCTTGCAGTTCCTCTTTGGTTGGCAACCGTAATTATTGGTATGCGGAATCAACCAACCATTGCCCTAGGACACCTTCTTCCAGAAGGCACCCCCACCCTTCTAATTCCTGTTCTAATTATTATCGAAACAATTAGCCTGTTTATTCGCCCCCTAGCCTTGGGCGTGCGACTAACGGCAAATTTAACAGCCGGACATCTCCTTATTCAATTAATCGCTACTGCCGCCTTCGTACTCCTCCCCCTTATACCCACAGTAGCAATTCTTACTGCAACCCTGCTGTTTCTATTAACCCTTTTAGAAGTTGCGGTGGCAATAATTCAAGCCTACGTCTTTGTCCTTCTTTTAAGCCTCTACCTACAAGAAAACGTCTAATGGCCCACCAAGCACACGCATACCACATAGTTGACCCCAGCCCCTGACCCCTTACAGGCGCAATCGCCGCCCTCTTAATAACATCTGGTCTTGCCATTTGATTTCATTTCAACTCTACCACGCTCCTAGCCCTGGGCTTAGTACTACTTCTCCTCACGATGTATCAGTGATGACGAGACATCATTCGAGAAGGCACTTTCCAAGGTCACCACACACCCCCTGTCCAGAAAGGCCTGCGATACGGTATAATTCTATTTATTACCTCTGAAGTCTTCTTCTTCCTAGGCTTCTTTTGAGCCTTCTATCACGCGAGCCTCGCCCCCACCCCTGAATTAGGCGGATGCTGACCCCCCACGGGCATTACTGTCCTAGACCCCTTTGAAGTACCTCTACTGAATACAGCAGTTCTTCTCGCCTCCGGAGTAACCGTTACCTGAGCCCATCATAGCATTATAGAGGGTGAACGAAAACAAGCAATTCAATCCCTCATACTAACAATCCTTCTCGGCTTCTATTTTACTGCCCTCCAGGCCATAGAATATTACGAAGCCCCTTTTACAATCGCAGACGGAGTCTACGGTTCAACATTCTTTGTGGCAACCGGCTTCCATGGCCTACACGTCATCATTGGCTCAACTTTCCTTGCCGTATGTCTACTTCGCCAAATTCAATACCATTTCACCTCGGAGCACCACTTCGGATTTGAAGCAGCAGCATGATATTGACACTTTGTAGACGTTGTTTGACTATTCCTATACATCTCTATCTACTGATGAGGATCGTAATCTTTCTAGTATTAAAGCTAGTACAAGTGACTTCCAATCACCCGGTCTTGGTTAAATTCCAAGGAAAGATAATGAACCTTGTCACAACCATTATTTGCATCGCCGCAGCCCTTTGCATCGTCCTCGCTATTATTTCCTTTTGACTCCCGCAAATGAACCCGGACCACGAAAAACTTTCCCCCTACGAGTGCGGCTTCGACCCACTGGGAAGTGCCCGACTACCTTTCTCACTCCGCTTCTTTCTAGTCGCTATTCTTTTCCTTCTCTTCGACCTAGAGATCGCCCTCCTCCTCCCCCTGCCCTGGGGGGATCAATTAATAAATCCACTAACTACATTCCTTTGGGCCTCAGCTGTCTTAATCCTTCTTACACTGGGGCTTATCTATGAATGAAGCCAAGGAGGCCTCGAATGGGCCGAATAGGCAGTTAGTTTAAGTAAAACACTTGATTTCGGCTCAAAAACTTGTGGTTAAAGTCCACAACCGCCTAATGACCCCTGTTCACTTTGTTTTTTCATCAACCTTCCTCCTAGGCCTCACAGGCCTAGCCCTTCACCGAACCCACCTCCTCTCTGCCCTGCTCTGCTTAGAAGGAATGATGCTATCTTTATTTATTGCGCTTTCCCTATGGACACTTCAATTAGACTCAACCAGCTTCTCAGCTGCCCCTATACTCCTGCTAGCTTTCTCAGCATGTGAAGCAAGCGCTGGCCTCGCCCTACTAGTAGCCACCGCTCGAACCCACGGGTCTGATCGTCTACAAAATCTTAACCTCCTACAATGCTAAAAATCCTGGTCCCTACCCTAATGCTAATCCCAACAATCTGAATAACCCCCGCCAAATGACTCTGATCCACAACCCTTCTTCATAGTCTAACAATTGCCCTTATTAGTCTAACTTGATTAAAAAATCTAACAGAGACTGGCTGGTCCTCTCTTAGCCTGTATATAGCCACAGACCCCCTTTCCACCCCCCTCCTAGTACTGACTTGCTGACTCCTCCCACTCATAATTCTTGCAAGCCAGAATCATACTGCCTCCGAGCCCATTAACCGTCAACGCATATTTATTACGCTCCTTACATCCCTACAAGCCTTCCTAATTATGGCCTTTGGCGCCACCGAAATTATTATGTTTTATATTATATTTGAAGCCACCCTTATCCCCACCTTGTTTCTCATCACCCGGTGAGGTAACCAGACAGAACGCCTTAATGCAGGCACCTACTTCCTATTTTATACCCTGGCGGGCTCACTCCCACTTCTCGTTGCCCTCCTCTTACTTCAAAACAGCACAGGCACCCTCTCCCTATTAACCCTTCAATACGCTACCCCTCTTTCACTTACAACCTGTGCTGATAAACTTTGGTGGGCTGGGTGCCTACTAGCCTTCCTGGTTAAGATGCCACTTTACGGGGTCCACCTCTGACTTCCTAAAGCACATGTAGAAGCCCCCATTGCTGGCTCTATAATCCTCGCTGCCGTCCTCCTTAAACTTGGGGGCTACGGCATGATACGAATAATAATTGTCCTAGAGCCCCTTACCAAGGAACTCAGCTACCCTTTTATTATCTTTGCACTCTGAGGGGTAATCATAACAGGCTCAATCTGTTTACGCCAAACGGACCTAAAGTCCCTAATCGCCTACTCCTCCGTCGGTCACATGGGCCTGGTTGTTGGTGGCATTCTCATTCAGACCCCCTGAGGCTTTACAGGAGCCCTTATTCTTATAATTGCACATGGACTTACGTCCTCTGCCCTATTTTGCCTTGCAAACACAAACTACGAGCGTACACACAGCCGAACTATGGTCTTAGCCCGAGGCCTACAAATTGCCCTCCCCTTAATAACATCCTGATGATTTATTGCCAGCCTAGCAAACCTGGCTCTCCCTCCCTTGCCTAACCTTATAGGCGAACTAATAATTATTACCTCCCTATTCAACTGATCCTGATGAACCTTAGCCCTTACAGGAGCCGGAACACTAATTACTGCCGGCTATTCACTTTATATGTTTCTCATGACACAACGAGGCCCTCTCCCCGCACACATTATTGCACTAGACCCCTCCCACTCCCGAGAACATTTACTTATGGCCCTTCATCTTCTCCCCCTCCTGCTCCTAGTCCTCAAGCCAGAACTAATTTGAGGATGGGCCGCCTGTAGATATAGTTTAACAAAAACATTAGATTGTGATTCTAAAGACAGGGGTTAAATTCCCCTTATCCACCGAGAGAGGCTCGCTAGCAACGGAAACTGCTAATTTCCGCCACCTTGGTTGAACCCCTAGGCTCACTCGAGCCGCTCCTAAAGGATAACAGCTCATCCATTGGTCTTAGGAACCAAAAACTCTTGGTGCAAATCCAAGTAGCAGCTATGCATCCCACCTCACTCGTAATAACATCCAGCTTAGTTACTATCTTCTTCCTCCTAACATTCCCCGTACTTACAACCCTAACACCCCGCCCCCCAGAAATCACCTGGGCCCTCTCCCATGTAAAAACAGCAGTTAAGCTGGCCTTCTTTACAAGTCTCCTTCCTCTTGCCCTATTCCTTAACGAAGGTGCAGAAACTGTTATTACTAGCTGGTCCTGGATAAACACCCTAACATTTGATATCAATATCAGCCTAAAATTTGATCTTTACTCCGTCATCTTTACCCCCGTTGCCCTATACGTTACTTGGTCTATTCTTGAATTTGCATCCTGATATATGCACGCCGACCCGTACATAAACCGTTTTTTCAAGTACCTGCTAATCTTTCTAATTGCCATGATTATTTTAGTAACGGCCAATAATATATTTCAATTCTTTATCGGCTGAGAGGGTGTAGGTATCATGTCCTTTCTTCTTATCGGCTGATGATACGGCCGGGCAGACGCAAACACCGCTGCTCTCCAAGCAGTCCTCTACAACCGAGTGGGGGATGTCGGCCTGATTTTTGCCATAGCTTGAATAGCCACAAACTTTAATTCTTGGGAAATCCAACAAATGTTCATTACTGCTAATAATTTTGATCTCACTTTTCCTCTATTGGGGCTAATTATTGCCGCCACTGGTAAATCAGCCCAATTTGGACTTCATCCTTGGCTTCCCTCTGCCATAGAGGGTCCTACACCGGTCTCTGCCCTACTGCACTCTAGCACCATGGTCGTAGCAGGCATTTTTTTACTTATTCGATTAAGCCCTTTAATAGAGAATAACCAGTTAGCCCTTACCACCTGCTTATGCCTAGGCGCCCTCACCACCCTTTTTACCGCCACTTGTGCCCTCACCCAGAATGACATCAAAAAAATCGTTGCATTCTCTACATCAAGCCAGCTGGGCCTAATGATAGTGACAATCGGACTAAACCAACCCCAACTTGCCTTCCTCCACATCTGCACCCACGCATTCTTTAAGGCCATATTATTCTTATGCTCCGGCTCAATTATCCACAGCCTAAACGACGAACAAGATATTCGAAAAATGGGAGGAATACACCATTTAACCCCCTTCACCTCCTCATGCCTCACCATCGGAAGCCTGGCCTTAACCGGTACCCCCTTCCTAGCAGGCTTCTTCTCTAAAGACGCAATTATTGAAGCACTTAACACATCACACCTAAACGCCTGAGCCCTTGCCCTAACCCTCCTGGCCACATCCTTCACTGCAATTTACAGCCTCCGTGTTGTATTCTTTGTCTCCATAGGACACCCTCGATTTAATTCACTTTCCCCCATTAATGAAAACAACCCAGCAGTAATTAACCCAATTAAACGACTTGCCTGAGGCAGCATCATCGCCGGACTTATTATTACTTCCAATATTACTCCTATTAAAACACCCGTGATATCCATACCTCCCTTACTCAAGCTCGCGGCCCTTACCGTCACAATCCTCGGCCTCCTAATTGCCTTTGAACTAGCCTCCCTTACAAGCAAACAACACCAGCATGCCCCCCGCTTAGCCCCTCATCACTTCTCCAATATACTAGGCTTTTTCCCAGGGATTTTCCACCGCCTCGTACCTAAACTTAACTTAATCCTTGGCCAAGCAATTGCCAGCCAACTGATTGACCAAACCTGACTTGAAAAAACAGGCCCTAAAGCAGTAGCCTCCCTCAATACCCCCTTAGCTTCCACAACAAGCAACATTCAACAGGGCATAATCAAGACATACCTTGCCCTCTTCCTCCTTACCCTTGCCCTTGCAGCACTCCTACTTACTTCTTAAACCACCCGAAGCGCCCCTCGACTAAGTCCCCGCGTCAACTCTAACACCACAAATAAGGTTAATAATAAGACCCAAGCACTAATAACTAACATTCCTCCACCTACCGAATATATTAAAGCAACTCCCCCCACGTCCCCCCGTACCACTAAAAACCCTCCAAATTCATCAACACTCACCCAAGAAGCTTCATACCATCCGCCCCAGAAAAACCCAGACACTACCCCCACCACCACCACGTACAGCACTATGTAAGCTGCTACAGGTCGACTACCTCAGCTTTCGGGGTAAGGCTCAGCGGCCAAAGCCGCCGAATACGCAAACACAACTAATATGCCACCCAAATAAATTAAAAAGAGTACCAAAGATAAAAAAGGCCCCCCGTGCCCTACTAACACACCACACCCCATTCCTGCCACTACCACCAACCCTAAAGCAGCAAAATAGGGAGAAGGATTAGAAGCAACCGCAACCAACCCTAGCACTAAACCAATTAATAATAAAGACATAATATAAGTCATAGTTCCTGCCAGGACTTAACCAAGACTAATGGCTTGAAAAACCATCGTTGTTATTCAACTACAAGAACCCTAATGGCAAGCCTCCGAAAAACCCACCCCTTACTAAAAATCGCAAACGACGCACTCGTCGACCTCCCCGCTCCATCAAATATCTCGGTCTGATGAAACTTCGGCTCCCTGCTGGGCCTCTGCCTAGCAACCCAAATCCTCACAGGCTTATTCCTCGCTATACACTATACCTCTGATATCGCAACCGCCTTCTCATCCGTTGCCCATATTTGTCGCGATGTAAACTACGGTTGACTAATTCGAAACATTCATGCTAATGGTGCATCCTTCTTTTTCATCTGCATCTACCTGCATATCGGCCGGGGATTATATTATGGTTCATACCTCTACAAAGAGACATGAAACATCGGAGTAATCCTCCTCCTCCTAGTCATAATGACTGCCTTCGTAGGGTACGTCCTTCCCTGAGGACAAATATCCTTTTGAGGCGCAACAGTTATTACTAATCTCCTCTCGGCCGTCCCTTACATCGGTAACACCCTAGTTCAATGAATCTGAGGCGGCTTCTCAGTCGACAATGCCACCCTCACCCGCTTCTTTGCCTTCCACTTCCTATTTCCATTTGTCATCGCTGCCGCCACAGTAATTCATCTACTCTTTCTTCACGAAACAGGATCTAACAACCCCCTAGGACTGAACTCTGACGCCGATAAAATTTCATTTCACCCCTACTTCTCCTATAAAGACTTGCTCGGGTTTGCAGCTCTCCTCATTGCCCTTACCTCATTAGCCTTATTTTCCCCCAACCTTCTAGGAGACCCCGACAACTTCACCCCCGCCAACCCCTTAGTAACTCCACCCCACATTAAGCCTGAATGATACTTCCTTTTCGCCTACGCCATTCTCCGCTCTATTCCTAATAAACTAGGAGGGGTATTAGCCCTACTCGCCTCAATTCTTGTACTAATAGTCGTGCCCATCCTTCACACATCAAAACAACGAGGCCTGACCTTCCGCCCCCTCACCCAGCTCCTATTTTGAGCCCTCGTCGCCGACGTCGCCATCCTAACCTGAATTGGAGGTATGCCCGTGGAACATCCATTTGTCATTATTGGACAAGTTGCCTCTTTCTTGTACTTTTTCCTCTTCCTGTTCCTTTCTCCCCTAGCAGGCTGGCTGGAGAACAAGGCCCTCGAATGATCCTGCATTAGTAGCTCAGCGCCAGAGCGCCAGTCTTGTAAACTGGATGCCGGAGGTTAAATTCCTCCCTTTTGCTCAAAGAAGAGGGATTTTAACCCTCACCCCTAGCTCCCAAAGCTAGGATTCTAAACTAAACTATTCTTTGTTGGTGCTTTGTACATGTATGTATATTCACCATACTTTTTTACTAAACATATCAATAATGATTCAGTACATTTATGTCTTATCAACATACATAGGATTTCCCCATTCATTCATCAATTAGTCCCGAAGGTATCCATAAACCTGACTTAGTATTATTTCCATCACTTGTATGTAAGACGGGCGACATTTAAGACTTTGGTTAAAATTTCATTGGTTAAGATATACGTGGACACACCATCCCGTCAACTCCGAAAATTTTAATGTAGTAAGAGCCTACCATCAGTTGATCTCTTAATGCATACGGTTATTGAAGGTGAGGGACAACTATTGTGGGGGTTTCACACAGTGAACTATTCCTGGCATTTGGTTCCTACTTCAGGGCCATTACTTGATATTATTCCTCACACTTTCATTGACGCTTGCATAAGTTAATGGTGGAGTACATACGACTCGTTACCCAACTAGCCGGGCGTTCACTCCATCGGGCATGGGGTTTTTTTTTTTGGTTTCCTTTCACTTGGCATTTCAGAGTGCACACGGTAAAAGTTGACAAGCGAGTACATTTCCTTGCGTGCGAGGAAATAGTATACATGGTGAAAAGATTTTCTATAAAGAACCACATTAAAGGATATCAAGTACATAAATAGTGAAAATTACTCCTAAAAATCCTAAGATACCCCCTGGGGGTTTTTACGCGTAAACCCCCCTACCCCCCTATACTCCTAAGATGTCTAACACTCCTGGAAACCCCCCGGAAACAGGAAAACCTCTAGTAGTATATTTTAGGCCCAAAATGTATCTATTTACACTATTAAAATAATGCGTTT